CTGGGGTTGGACGAATTATCCGAAGAAGATCGTTTAACTGTAGCAAGAGCACGAAAAATTGAACGCTTCTTATCACAACCCTTCTTTGTGGCAGAAGTCTTTACTGGTTCTCCAGGGAAATATGTTGGTCTCGCCGAAACAATTAGGGGGTTTCGATTGATCCTTTCTGGGGAATTAGACAGTCTTCCCGAGCAGGCCTTTTATTTGGTAGGTAACATCGACGAAGCTACCGCGAAAGCTATGAACTTAGAAGGGGAGAGCAAATTGAAGAAATGACCTTAAATCTTTGTGTACTGACCCCTAATCGAATTATTTTGGATTCAGAAGTGAAAGAAATCATTTTATCTACTAATAGTGGACAAATTGGCGTATTACCAAACCACGCCCCTATTGCCACAGCGGTAGATATAGGTCTTTTGAGAATACGTCTCAACGACCAATGGTTAACGGTAGCCTTGATGGGTGGTTTCGCTAGAATAAGTAATAATGAGATCACCATTTTAGGTAATGATGCGGAGATGAGTACTGACATTGATCTGCAAGAGGCTCAACAAGCTCTTGAAATAGCTGAAGCTAACTTGAGTGGAGCTCAGGGAAAGAGACAAGCAATTGAGGCGAATCTAGCTCTCAGACGAGCTCGGACACGAGTAGAGGCTGTTAATGTTATTTCCTACTAGTAAAAAAACACACATAAAAATAAGAAAAAGAAGTTCTTTAGAGGTTCTTTATTATATACCATATTTTGATTCTGCCAATTGAATACAATCAATTCTAGATGATACAACAAAAAAAAGAAGATGGCTAGAAAAACTTATTAGATACCAGAGTTGATGGTATCTAATAAGTTCTACCTACTATTGGATTTGAACCAATGACTTCCGCCGTATGAAAGCAATACTCTAACCACTGAGTTAAGTAGGTTATTCATCATCACAAAAAAGGACCCATCGCCTCGGGGATTATAGGTGGAATATTTTTTCTACGCAATACCAATCCATTAACAGTAAGCGGATTAAAGAACTCTCATGTGGGATCCGATCTTGACAAGAAATTCTCTATATGTTAAGATGTCTATGACAAGGGCTATAGCTCAGTTAGGTAGAGCACCTCGTTTACACGTGCGCCAATGCTTTTCAAAGGGGCCCATTATGCAATGAACATAATTGATCTTATTGAGAAATCGATGTCTTACTCCATAGATTCGAAGGAACAAGAGAACAATAGCCTGACAAATATTTGATTTGGTCCGATTCGAGTGCGAATTCAGGTGCCAAATGAAATAGAACCTGCCATTGATTTGCTAATTGATAAGGTAAATACCAGCCCATTCAATGCTAGGCATAATGAGTATAAGGGACTCAAAAGAACCTCTTTTTATCCTATGAACTTTAAGGTGTATGAAGTCTCATATTTGACTCTTGTAGCGGAGCGATAGAGATTCCATTTAACTTAGGTTAATCTAGGCCAGAGGCAGACCTAAGTCAAGGTAACCCCTCTTTGAAACACTTTGGTATTGTTCCTAGATCAGAATACAAATCATGAATCACAGAACACATGGAGCCATCTTATTATCTTCCTGTAAAAAAGAAAAAATATGGTGGACTAACTGATCTTTATATTAATCAGTTGATGAAAGAGCCCAATGCAAGAAAATGCATGTTGGGTCTTTGAAACCGTTCGCATCATTTCGATAATAATTAGTTTGATCTGTTTTACCGAGAAGGTCTACGGTTCGAGTCCGTATAGCCCTAACACATTCCACTTTTTTTTTGTTTTGATTGAAAAAAAAGTGGAAATGGATTAAGAATTAAATTAATGCATTTTATATTTATATTTTTATAATATAAAATGAACTAGAAAAATATAGTTATACTAATACGATTTCTTACGCTATAATTAGTCTTATTTATTAGTATTCTAATTATACTATTTTTTTGTATTTAATTGAATTACTTTTTAAAAAGAGAAACCGAGATAAAGGATAAAGTAAGAGAGTTTTCTTTGGGTGGGAACATCCTATATCGATACCATATCTAAATGGAATAAAAAAAAATGGTAAGTGGGGTTCCATTGTATGAAAATAAGGCATGCACCATGGTAAACAAACTCTAAACGCAAACAAACTCTAAACTATGTAGTTTTATTTGATCAAAAAAAATTCCCTTTTCCTTTAAGAAGTTCTGGATGAATTTACAATTGAAATTCAAATCGAATAATTCAACCTATATTAATAGGAGTCCATTTATGTTTCTGCTTCACGAATATGATATTTTCTGGGCATTTCTAATAATATCGGGTGCTATTCCTATTTTGGCATTTGTAATTTCCGGAATTTTAGCCCCAATTAGTGAAGGACCAGAGAAGCTCTCTAGTTATGAATCAGGTATAGAACCCATGGGAGACGCTTGGTTACAATTCCGAATCCGCTATTACATGTTTGCTCTAGTTTTTGTTGTTTTTGACGTTGAAACGGTCTTTCTTTATCCATGGGCGATGAGTT